GACGAAGAGAAAGGTCTATCTATCTTCTTTAGTTATTCAATGAAACCAATGATTCATTATTGGAGCAGATAGCAACAACCATTTCAGCGGACATGCGTATTTTCCGATGTATTTACATGGTTTCATTAGTAGAAATTGTTTGATGTAGCGAGTAATAGGCTCTTTCGCAGTTCAAGAATTCTTGTTTAGGCAGTTCATATCATCCACACATAGTGATCTAAGATTTCAATTCTTCCATGGAGCTAAGGCCAAAAAGATGGAAGAAACAAGTGTTTCCACGACTCTACCATCCGGCCAATTCTGTTCCACTTAATCCCCTTTTCATGGGCACATATCTTTACGGCTAAGGGATGGGGAATCTTTCTCCTGTTACATGAATCAAATGTTTCATTTCATCCGGGAAAATCCATCTCTTTCTCAACAATGTCTTTGTCATTTGATCCAATAGCGTTCCGTTAGATAGGAACAGATTTGATAAATACTGATAACTCTCGGATAGAGTATTAGAACGGAAAGATCCATTAGATAATGAACTATTGGTTCTAAACCATCTCTGGCGATGAATCAACAATTCGAAGTGCTTTTCTTGCGTATTCTTGATGAACCAGCGTTTATATATAGATGTAGGAGGATTTGTTTGGGAAGCAATAAGCCCCTTTGACATCTCTTCATCTGCAAAGAATTCTCGACGTGAAAACACAGAGACAGAGGGCTGATCTTTGAATAGGGAAAAGAATGGATCCGCAGGGTCCCAAATGAATTGGCTTGGTCGAAAAAAGCCTTGTTCTTTGGAAGATCTATCTCGTGTCTGGTACTGCATAGTTCCACTCTGCAAGAACTCCGAATCATTCTCTTGAAGCTCATCCTCTTTATGATAAATGATCCATTTGCCCCGAAATGACCCAGTCCAATAGGGAAATCCCAATTCAGTGGGCCTTTTGATACAATCAAATAGATTGCCACAAAGGCGCCATATTCTAGGAGCCCAAACTATGTGATTGAATAAATCCTCCTCTATCTGTTGCGGATCGAGGGCCCCTTCCCCTTCTTCAAACTCCGATTCGTATTTTTCATATAGAAATCCCTGATCAACGATAGAACAAGATCCATTTTGCATCATATCTAACTGATTCCTTGGTTCGGACCGAAGAAGTAATGTCACTCGATTATTATCAAACTGACTGCAATATTTTTCTGTCCGTGAGGATCCCGCCAGAGCCAGAGCGCCTTCTACTTCTAATAGTAATAATAGTAATAGGCCATGAACTAGATCAGAATCATTCTCAACGAATCCATAAGAAGTGATCCAATTTTTTTCATCGTGTCTGGATGAAGACCAAAGATCTTGAGCGACCGATCCGGCAGAACAACTCAAAAGATAAAGAAGTATCGTGAATTTCTTCATGCTCGTTCCAAGTTCGAAGTACCATTTGTACAAATAAGAATCCCCTACCTTACATGATTTCTTCTTCATATAGATAGATATAGGATCTATGGGGCAATTACTTAGAAGTACATTTTGTGTAACAGCCTTTCCTATCTGATAGAAAAGGATCCCATGATCCTGAACCGATCTTATCTGGGATCGAAAATCCCAAGTTTTTCTATGAAGAGCTGATCTAATTGTATTAGTTTCTATAATGGATTTCTTCTGTGTAATACTAATTGATAGGGCCTCATTGATAAGTGCTACAAGATCTCGCGCATTGGAACCCATGGTTATGGACCCGAATCCGTTAGTATGGAACATCTTCTTTTCCAAGTGAAATCCCCTAGTATATGAAAGAATGAAAAAGTGCTTTCGTTGTTGTGGAAGAAGAAGCCTTCGTATCTTAATGCATGTATTGAATTTATTCGGAGCTATTAGAGCGGGATCCACTTTTTGGGGAATATGAGTCGAAGCAATAACAAGAATCTTTCCAGTGGAACATCTTTCACAATCCCTGGAGAGATAGTTCTCTAATAGACCGAGGGATAAGTAATTCGACTCATTCACATGCAGATCATGAATGTTTGGAATCCATATTATGCAAGGAGACATTGCTTTTGCTAATTCGAATTGAAGGGTTATATCAAATCGGTCTATTTTCGGCGTCATATACATAGTTAGCACATTCGTCATAGTTAGCAGCTCCGTATCAATATCAAGGTCATCATCACTATCATCAATATCGTCACTATCATCAATATCGATATCATCAAGAAGATAACCTTTAGGCTTGTCATCCAGGAACTTGTTCGGAAATACCGTAATGAAAGGAACATAGGAGTTTGTCGCTAGGTATTTGACCAAACAGGATCGTCCAGTTCCTATAGAACCTATCACTAAAAGACCTCTAGAAGGGGATAGGGCTAAGCGGAGCGAAAAGGGTTTTCCATGAGGAGATGGGGAAGGGGAATGAAAACTATCAGCCCCACACGAGGTTTGTGAATAAGTGATTGTCTGATAATGAGCAAGAAATATCCGTCTTTCTGCTAAACAGGATCTATTGAACTCATA